ATAACTTTCTTTACTTTATTCGACTTCATTAAAATGATAAGAATAATTTCTTAGAATTCGAATTCCGTATTTAATTTTCTAAAGAAATTCTACAATTACTTCATTTTTTTATTACAAATAGAATTTTTTTTTCCAAATATCAACAATATTTCTATTCTTCCTTAAAATATTAATACTATTGCTTGTTTTTTCTGAAAAAAAGTAAAAGCCCCTTATCGGATTTGAACCGATGACTTACGCCTTACCATGGCGTTACTCTACCACTGAGTTAAAAGGGCCCTCTTTGATTCAATTCCTAAATAAGGAACTAGCCAATATGACTAGTACATCTATTTGTTACTGCATATACTTATTATATAAATAAAATATATATATATTAAAATTAAAATAAATGGGATTAGAATCTATATCTATATATAGATAGATATATTATTTGCATAACAACTTATCAAAGAACAAAAAATTTGATTTGCCTAGTGAATAAAAAAATATAGTTAAAAAAGGTTAAAAAAAAAAGGAATTAATATTGTATTTGACCAATATCAATGGAATGCATAATTTCCAAATGGATTTTTGCAGTCATTCTCATCATAACACCCAATTCATTTCATTTTTACATAAATGTACTCACCAATTCAAATATTTCATAGAATCTTTTTTAAATGGATTCCATTTGTCCTGTCCCTAAACCAAATTTTGATTTCCCGGCTTAGTATGAGGGATAAATATACCTATCGAATCTTAATAATGAACGAAAGAAAGTGAACGAAATAAAGTTTTAACCTCCCGTCCTTTCCAACAAAGCAATCATTCTTGGAAAGGTTTTTTTCTTTATTTTACTTTCTTTTGCATTACTTATTTTTTTCATTTTATTATTATTAACGATTGAAAAAAAAATAAAAAAAATTGGAAATCTAAATGATGAATCCAAAATTTTTATGGAATTCTGAAAGATAGAAAAATTTTATGGATCGAATCATATTATTATATTGACAATTTAAAAAAACTGTTCATACTATGAACGTAGTATAATGGCGGTCGGGCAAGTATGCCCCCATCGTCTAGTGGTTCAGGACATCTCTCTTTCAAGGAGGCAGCGGGGATTCGACTTCCCCTGGGGGTAGGGTGTTACGAAAGGAAGTTGATCATGAATTTTCAATAAAAACTGAAATGTATTCTTCCTGTTCCTGGGTCGATGCCCGAGCGGTTAATGGGGACGGACTGTAAATTCGTTGGCAATATGTCTACGCTGGTTCAAATCCAGCTCGGCCCAAGAATTTGCCGATCCACAATGAAATTATAACCCATTTATTGTTCTCCGGAAATGATTGATGCGCTCTGATACGGAAGAATCCAAATCAGAAACATCCCTAAATGCTATTCCTTTTTTTCTTTATTTCATATTTCCACAAATTCGAATATTTCTAATAATCTAGATTCATATCAAGATCTGTAAATCGAAAATCTAAGGAAAATATTGAAATAAAAAAGTTTTTTTATTGATTCCATTTTCAAAATCGATTTGTCAATAACAAACGTAATCTGTGTAGATCTCACTAAAGTGGATATCGATATATATCTATCTATCTATATATAGATATAAAAAAATACTCCTCTTTCATTTACAGCAAAATGGTTCGAGAAAAAGAAAAAAAGGTTTGAAAGAAACCATAAAAATGTGTATGCTATACACCCTTTTCCCTGGGATTGTAGTTCAATTGGTCAGAGCACCGCCCTGTCAAGGCGGAAGCTGCGGGTTCGAGCCCCGTCAGTCCCGATGGATACAAATCCAATAAAAAAGACATCCATTCATTTTTTGTGTGAAAGGGAATCAAAAGAATAAACAAAATCTTATTCCTAATAGGGATATCTTCTGCTTTTTTCTTTTTTCATGTAAGGGAAAGGTTTCGACGAAAAAAGAAAAGGAAATTTGGAATTGCATCAAAAAGAAATGTTTTTTTGGTTTTATTTAGTATGGATAAAAGATCTTCCTATGTTATACTATTTAATTCTCGACGATGAGTCGATTTGATAGCTCAGATATTGTTATTCGTGATATTGATGCAATTTAATATCATCGAAATCAAATTTATACCATTGTTGAATTTATCGATGAAAGATTTATCATCTATATTCTATGGGATTAAATCCCTAATTTTTTTATTGGAAATCGAAGAGAAATAAAACATATATAGAGATTATGGAAGTCAATATTCTCGCATTTATTGCTACTGCACTGTTTATTCTAGTTCCTACTGCTTTTTTACTTATAATTTACGTAAAAACGGTAAGTAAAAGTGACTAATTTCGCTTAAATATTACTTCTTAATATTAATATGACTCCCTAATTTTTATCAATATAATCAATGATTTAATAAAAAAAATGAAAAAGGTTTTCATTTTAGGGTCTTAGTCTAAAAAAAAAATGATCGGACTACAATCAGTGTAATCCAGATAGTAGAAATAGATTTTATTTTTACTATCTGGATTTTATAGAATTGCGTTCCAAATTTTTTCATTTTTTTAGTTTCATCTACTTAATTTGTATTGATTCCAAGAAATCTGAAATAATCAAAAAACAACTCTTATTCTTCCGATTCGAATTTTTTTAGATTTCGGATTCTTTTTACAATCTCAATATCATTAGGGAGGGGTAAAAAAGTAGGAATGGGGGCTACGCGGTCCCTCATTTTCTATATATATAGGTAAGAGTCAGTTCATCGAAATAGAAATTTTACGAAGAATTCGGTTGGAATAGGAATCAATTTCCTATTATTTTGGATTCCCTTGTTTATTTTTTCAAAATACGAATAAATATGGGAATAATTCAAATATTTGTTTGATTGAAAGAATATTTTCTATTTCTACAATATACATAGAATACATTAGACCACTAGAATATAATAGAACTCTGAAATGCAGATATATTTGAAATTTGAATCAAATTAATTAGTATAAATGAAATACTCTAATTCAACAGTTCCAAAATGTAATCAAAACCCGGGTAGAAAACAAAAAATTGGTACTTTGATCCCTTAAACTCAATTATTAGTACCCTTATAGTCCACTTCTTCCCCATACTACAAGGGAAAGGGAAAATGAAAAAACTACCATTAAAGCAGCCCAAGCAAGACTTACGATATCCATGTAAATTTTGTCTCCTATCTCTATCAATATGAAGGAATTATTTTATTATTGTTCCACAATTTTTTTCTATTATTTTCTTTTGTATTATTAACTAAAAATACAAGAATATAAAAAGATTATAATAATAGTGGAATTGCCGGTACAGAGTCAAAAAAAAATCGAATAAAATCGAATCAAGACATATTAATTTGCAAACTTATATTCTTATCTCTATTTGAAAAAATCCCTTAATGTCTCCCGATTCATTCTCTAAAATAATCGGAAGATATCTTTCCTATCCATTTTTTTTTTTTTACTAGAGGTTGGTGAAGAGAAAGATTTTTTTTTATTTCGATTTTATCTTAGAATATATATAAATTTTCGAATTTTAATTTTATTAGAATATAGATATCTATATATATCTATATAGATATACTTTTTTAAAAGCAAATTAGCTAAATGAACTATTCAATCTAACAAATCTAACTAATATTGATTAAATGCAGAAGCGCTCATATACTTTATATCGGTCTGTATACAAGCTTTTTCTTCCGCCCCTTCTCTAACTAAAAATGGAATTCTCTATACGACTTATCCAATCTAATTCAAGACTCGGTAAGTAGACGTACACTACAATAGTTGTGTAGTGAAAGAACTATCATTTCAAAATGGATCGATTCCTTTTCACTATTAGAATCTTTTCTTGAATTCGAGACCAAAAGATTGAAAGTATTTTTTAGAACAAACCTCCCGATTCTTATAATTTAGAATCAAACAAGTCTTAAGACTCCTTTTCACTCGCTAACTTCTGTTGTAAAAAAGTTTTCTATAAAAAAACGTACTACAATATTTCATTTTAAATCTCTTGTCGATAAGGCGACACCCGGATTTGAACTGGGGAAAAAGGATTTGCAGTCCCCCGCCTTACCACTCGGCCATGCCGCCAAATAGATATATATGAAGTGTATAAGAATACCCGCCCTTTTTTTCATTTCAATAGAAAAAAAGCTTACACCTTCTGTCACATATCATAAAAATCTTGAGACAAATCGCAACCATTAACTATTAATTTATGAATGATTCTTGAATATTTGAATCTAGAATGGTTTTTTTTATTAATGAGATACTTAATGAGATAAGAAAATAAAAGTTGATACATAACCAATCCATATTGCTTTTTAATTGAAAAAAAAAACCTGCTTCATTCCAATTATAGCAGCAATTGTCAGTATATGTAAACCCTAGAACATAAATTTGAATTGTTATACAAATATTATCTAATCAGGTATCTTATCCATATATATATATACTATATGGAATTCTCAGGAAATTCTCGTGCTTCTCCCTTTTTTTTACAATTTTTCTATTCAATCTATTTAATATAAAATAAATAGAAAAATTGTAAAAATTAAGACGATATGTTATGTGTTGTACCGAACGAATATGACTGCAATAAAGTTAGAGACGGATCTATCTATCTATATCTATCTATAGCTGGAATTAGATCTATGCGTGTTAAATAAATACAAGCCTTATTACATTACACACTCTAATCGTATTCTCCAAAAATAGTTAAAAATATCTCTATTCTTTGCGAATTCCTTCCTTCGAAGTTGAGTTTAAAATTCTATTTTATTTCTCTTTTCCTAATAGGTATTTCATACACGGGGTTAGGTAAAATTTCATGTAATTCAGTAAAAAGAACAAAAATTCCATTATTGCTAAATCGATTCACGTGATTTGATAAAGAATGACAGCAAATCGTGGAATATTTTTCTATAAAATTCACAGGGAAATTGAAAATGCTTGGGGGTGGAAATGAAGGAATGTCTACAGTACCTGGATTGAATCAGATACAATTTGAAGGGTTTTGT